AGTTCAATACATCCTGTTTAGCAGAAAGACGGATATTCCTTGCTCATTATCAGACAATCACTTATTCACAAACCTCGTGTGGGGCCAATAGTTTTCATTTCCCATCTCATGGAAACCCGAAACCCTTTTCGTTCCGCCTAGCGCTATCCCCCTCTAGGGGTATTTTAGTGATAGGTCCTATAGGAACTGGACGATCCTATTTGGTCAAATCCCTAGCGACAAACTCCTATCTTCCTTTTATTACGGTATTTCTGAACAAGCTGGGTTTGAAAATAGTTATTGATGATCTCGATCCTGAGGACTATATGGAAGCGCTTGATGATGTGGATATTGATGGGATTGATAATGATAGCGATCCTGCTAAGGAATATATGGATGCGCTTAGAGATGCGGATGATATTGATGATCGTGACTATTCGAACTTGGACTCGGACCCGGAGCTGAGGGAGGAGTATACGGTGGATGATGAGATACTTAGGTATATCATCGAGTTGGAAATCAACCTAGCTTCTATCAACTTGCAATTCGAATTGGCAAGAACAATGTCTCCTTGCATAGTATGGATTCCAAACATTCATGATCTGTATGTGGATGAGTCGGAGTCCCTCGGTTTATTATTGAACTATCTCCCCGGGGATTGTGAAAGACGGTCCACTAGAGAGATTCTTGTTATTGCTTCGACTCATATTCCCCAAAAAGTGGATCCCGCTCTAATAGCTCCGAATAAATTAAATACATGCATTAAGATACGAAGGCTTCTTATTCCACAACAACGAAAGCACGTTTTCACCCTTTCGTATACTAGGGGATTTCGCTTGGAAAAGAAAATGTTCCATACTAATGGATTCGGGTCCATAGCCATGGGTTACAATGCACGAGATCTTGTAGCAATTACCAATGAGGCCCTATCGATTAGTATTACACAGAAGAAATCAATTATAGACACTAATACAATTCGATTCGCTCTTCATAGACAAACTTGGGAGTTGCGAGCGCATGTAAGACCGGTTCCGGATCATGGGATCCTTTTCTATCAGATAGGAAGGGCTGTTGCACAAAATGTACTTATAAATAATTGCTGCCTTATAGATCCTATATCTATCTATATGAAGAAGCAATCATGTTACGAAGGGGATCCTTATTTGTACAAATGGTTCTTCGAACTTGGAACGAGCATGAAGAAATTAACGATACTTCTTTATCTTTTGAGTTGTTCTGCCGGATCGGTCGCTCAAGATCTTTGGTCTCTACTCGGACCCGATGAAAAAAATTGGATCACTTCTTATAGACTCGTTGAGACGGATTCTGGTCTAGTTGATGGCCTATTAGAAGTAGTAGAAGGCGCTCTGGTGGGATCCTCGCTTCTTCGGCCCGAACCGAGGAATCCCTTAGAGATGATGGAAAATGGATCTCGTTCTATCTTTGATCGTAGATTTCTCTACGAATCGGAGTTTAAAGAATGGGCAGAAGGCACCGACCCGCAACAGTTAGCGGAGGATGTAGTCGATCACATAGTTTGGGCTCCTAGAATATGGCAACCTTGGGGCTTTCTATTTGATTGGATCGAAAGGCCCAATGAATTGGAATTTCCCTATTGGGCCAGGTCATTTCGGGGCAAGCCGATCATTTCTGATGAAGTGAATGATGAATATTTTGATTATGCATTTTTTGGTGAAGGGGATGGTGGATATGATGAAGAGGATGAGCTTCAAGAGAATGATTGGGAGTTCTTGCAGAGTGAAACCATGGAGTACCCTGGACGAGATAGATCTTCCAAAGAACAAGTCTTTTTTCGAAAAGGCCAATTCATTTGGGACCCTGGAGATCCACTCTTTTACATATTCAACGATGAGCTCTCTGTCTTTCTGTTTTCACATCGAGAATTCTTTGCAGATGAAGAGATGTCAAAGGGGCTTCTTCTGACTTCCCAAAGGGAGACTCTATATAAACGCGGGTTTAGCAAGAAACCGAAAGAAAAGTACTTCGAATTTTTTATTAATCGCCAGAGACGGAGACGGCTTAGAACCATTAGTTCATTATATAATCGATCTTTCCGTTCGAATATTCAATCCGCGAGTTATCAGTACTTATCAAATCTGTTCCTATCTAACGGAAGGCTATTGGATCAAATGACAAAGACGTTGTTTAGAAAAAGATGGATTTTCCCGGATGAACTGAAAATTGGATTCATGTAACAGGAGAAAGATTTCCCATTCCTTAGCCGTAAAGAAATGTGGCCATGAAAGAGGGATTAAGTGGAACAGAATTGACTGGGCGGTAGAGTCGTGGAAATACTTGTTTTTCCATATTTCGTACCTTAGCTCCACGGAACAATATTGCTACTGCTGAAACATGGAATAATGGAAATCTTAGATCAAAACACTATGTATGGATGGTATGAATGGCCTAAACAAGAATTCTTGAACAGCGAACAACCAGAGCCTATTACTCACTACATCAAAAAATTTCCATTAATGAAAGAAAAGATGTAAATCCATTG